TAAAATATAATTTATTTAATAAGTATCTAATAATGATATGTAATGTATTACCAAGATGAAAAAGAGACTATCGGGGATGACTAGCCAATACATCAAAAGGAGGTAGTTTATACCAAAAATCGTAATGAATGATTTAATAATTACGATGATCCTAAGGGAAACCAATATTATAATAACTCTATGAACTGAAACATCTAAGTAGTAGAAGGAAAGGAAATCAACCGAGACCTTGTTAGTAGTGGTGAGCGAAAGCAAGTTAGCCTATTTTTTAATAAATATTATAATTTATTTGGAATAATAAACCATAGAAGGTGATAGTCCTGTAATAATAAAATATTAAAAAATTACCAAGTAAGATGAGAGATAACTTGTCTGAATATAGGGGAACCATCCTCTAAGGCTAAGATATGGTGTATTGAGCGATAGTGAAGAGTACCGTGAGGGAAAGTTGAAAAGTAAGTAGATAACTGGTGAAAAGATCCTGAACCGGTAGTTTTATAAGCAGCAGGAATCTAAGTTTAAATACAAGATAACTGCGTACCTTTTGCATAATGGGTCAGCGAGTTAATCTGTGGTGCAAGTAGAAATACTTAGCGAAAGCGACTACGTTAAATGGGTAAGTACCATGGATTAGACCCGAAACCAAGTGATCTTAATATGACCAGGTCATTAAGGACCGAACCAGTGCCTGTGGCAATAGGCTTGGATGAGTTGTGTTAAGGGGTGAAAGGCCAATCTAACTTGGAGATAGCTGGTATTCCGCGAAACATATTTTGGTATGTTGTCCTTTGTATCTGTAAACTGGTACAGCACTGGATACTATGTCCTTCGTGGACTTGATTGGGGGGTCGTGATGGCTTTATCAATAGAATCGATTATTTAATCGATTTTCAAACATTTTATGTTTGAAAATCTAACCTCGGAATGGTTTACAGTAAATAAAGGACGGTCAGACTATAGGTGCTAAGGTCTTTAGTCGAGAGGGAAACAGCCCAGAACAAGAATTAAGGTCCCTAAATATTACTAAGTGAAATTAAGGTAGTCCATAAAATGACACAACCATTCGGTGGGCTTGGAAGCAGCCATCCGTTAATGAAAGCGTAATAGCTCAATGGTCTGTTATTATAAGTTTTAAGGGCACCGACAATGTATCGGGTCTAAGTAATATACCGAGATCTTGTCTTAATATAGATTATATTAAAGGGTAGCGGAACATTCAGAACATGGTTGAAGAATAGGGTTTCCTTATTTGGACATAACTGAAGAGAGAATGCTGACATGAGTAACGTAAAAATAGGTAAAATCCTATTCGCCGAAAGCAGAAGGGTTTCATGGCTAGGCTCAACCTCCATGAGTAAAGTAACGGCCTCTAAGATTTTTAAAATTCAATTAGAATGAATCCCGATAGGGATAATTGATGAGAAAAACTAATTTAAATAACAGTTTTTAATAGAATTATATTGGTAACAGTATAATATTTATTAAAAATTCAGGAAATGATTTAAATAATTAACCGTACCCTAAACCGACACTGGTCTGCTGGTAGAATATACCAAGGCGTTGAGCGAATCATCTTGAAGGAACTCGGCAAAATCACTCCGTAACTTCGGGAGAAGGAGTACGATTTTTATAATCGTGGCACAGAATAGAAGAGTACGACTGTTTACTTAAAACACCGGTCTTTGCTAATAGGAAACTAGATGTATAAAGACTGATACCTGCTCAGTGCTGGTAAGTCAAGAGAGGTACTAATACGGTACTGATTGAACCTCCAGTAAACAGCGGTTGTAACTATAACGATCCTCAGGTAGCGAAATACCTTGGCCACTAATTATGGTCGCGCATGAATGGTTTAACGATACTCTTACTGTCTCCAAGATGAGCTCAGTGAAATTGAATTATCCGTGCAGATGCGGATTACCATTAGCTAGACGGGAAGACCCTATGCAGCTTTACTGTAGTTAGTCATTGTATGTTTATAATTAAGGTGTAGAATACAAGGGAGTCGATAAGACACCAGTGAAATACCTTGACTTGATTAGGAACATGCTAAACCAAATATTTGGGACAGTGATTAATGGGCAGTTTATCTGGGGCGGATTTCTCCCATATAGTACCGGAGAAGTACGAAGGTCGGCTTAAATTGGATGGAAACCAATGGGCTAAAGAGAGCCTAATTAAGTGTAATGGCATAAGCCGGCTTAACTGTAAGACTGACAAGTCATACAGATACGCAAGTAGGTCATAGTGATCCGGTGGTCCATTATGGAATGGCCATCGCTCAACGAATAAAAGCTACGCTAGGGATAACAGGCTGATCAATCTCGAGAGTTCATATTGACAGATTGGTTTGGCACCTCGATGTCGACTCATCACATCCTGGGGGTGTAGGCGCTCCCAAGGGTTCGGCTGTTCGCCGAGTAAAGTGGTACGTGAGTTGGGTTAAGTACGTCGTGAGACAGTACGGTTCCTATCTACTAATGGAATTAGAATTGAACAAGAACCTTTCTCTAGTACGAGAGGACCGAGATGGACTAATCTCTGGTATACCAGTTATAATTTATTTCCTTATGGAATATTATTGTACGGCTGGAAGGCTACATTAGGACAGGATAACCGCTGATAGCGTCTTAAGCGGGAAGCCTATCTTGGCACAATTCTTTATTCCCTCAGGGAATTATTAGAGTGACTGTAGATCACAGTTTTGATAGGTTGCAGGTGTAAGCATAGTAATATGTTAAGCTGGGCAATACTAAATTCTCAAGTAACTTGGTAATATCATATTATTATATATATATAGGTTATAAAAATATTGTATATATTATATGTCAAATTTAAATATTCCCGAGGCCGAGCCCCTGGATCCCATCCGGGGCAAGCCTCCCAGAGGTCTAATAATCTATTTAAAACATAAGACATAGTTAATTTATTATTAGAACCCAGGTCTGTCCGACCCTAGTTTTAATCTTTGAGGGTGGTAACTTTACATAGATAAAAGTATATTATTATATAAAGGTTATAAGTATGTCCAAATTTAGACATACTTATTAAAATATTTAGACCCGGAACTAAGATTGAATATCCTTTAGAATATTTATTCTAAGTTCCCCGGGACTTTTGCATTTTAATCTATTTAAACCTTTCCCATATATGGGTTAAGGTAATATTTTATTATCCTCGAGATGCTAAAAACATTCTAGCAGATTGTACTAATAAAATATTTGGTAAAATATATTTAGATACTACATATAGTAATACTAGAAGTAAAAGAAATGCAAATGATACTTGATTTAAGAAATAAAATGGTACTAATTGTGGCATTTTTTTTTTTATCTTTAATTGATTAAGGGTATATATTTATATAATATAGGATTCATGAATTATATATTTATTACTTATATTTAAATTATAATGATTATAATTTAAATAATATGTTTTGGAAAACAAATAATAAGTTCCGGGGCTAAATAAGCTAAAATATAAATATTATATAAGAGAATGTTAAACAATATTTAAAAATATTTTTTTAATTTAAGATCCCGGGAGGCAGGGAGCTCTGTCTCCCTGAATCCCGGGGTCCAGGGCTGGCCCCCGGGATTTTCTTAAAATCCCGGAAAGGAATTACTCTAATTCGGGCTAGGCATTTAGTGCCGAGATATCTTTTTGAAACAGATATTGTCTGAATTTATCGGCTATATTCAAGCCCGGAAGGAGAACCTTCCTGACTCCAGGAAGCTTTGGGTCTGAAGCTTTGTGGAGTAGTAAAATTTTATATTTCCCTATTTAAGAAGTAAAATTATTTATTTATCATTATGATTTTATCATTATTAATTACACCTATTTTAGGTGTTTTTGGTGTTATCCTATCTGGAGAGAATACATTTCTACAAAAAAGGGTAGCTCTTGCTAGTTCATTATTAACTTTTATTTTATCCTTAGTTCTTTGGGCTGGATTTGATTCTAATTATAATGGATTTCAATTTGTTAGCTCTTTTCCTACTGTAACAGCTAGTGAAGCTATTGGAGTAGATGGTATTTCTTTATTTTTTGTTTTATTAACTACATTTATTATTCCAATTTGTATTTTATCTAGTTGGGATAGTATTAAAACAAATATTAAATATTTCTTAGTAGCTTTCTTAATTTTAGAAACTTTATTAATTGCAGTATTTGTAGTTTTAGATTTATTATTATTTTATATTTGTTTTGAAAGTGTATTAATTCCTATGTTTTTAATTATTGGTATTTGGGGTGCACGAGAAAGAAAAATTCATGCAGCTTACCAATTCTTCTTGTATACTTTACTAGGTTCTTTATTTATGTTATTAGCAATTTTAGTAATTTATTTTGAAGTAGGTTCTACAGATTATCAAGTATTAGCTGTAGCAGATATTAGTGAAACTAGACAAAAAATTTTATGGTTAGCATTCTTTTTATCTTTTGCAGTAAAAGTACCTATGATTCCATTCCATATTTGGTTACCTGAAGCTCATGTAGAAGCTAGTTTAGCAGGATCAATTATTTTAGCTGGTATTTTATTAAAATTAGCTGGTTATGGATTCTTAAGATATTCTATTGGAATTTTACCAGATGCTTCTGAATTCTTTACTCCTTTAGTTTATTCTTTAGCTGTAATTAGTATTATTTATTCTTCTTTCACTACTTTAAGACAAATTGATTTAAAAAAAATTATTGCTTATTCATCAGTAGGTCATATGAATATTACTTTATTAGGATTATTTAGTAATACTATTCAAGGTATTGAAGGATCTTTAATTCTAATGCTTGCTCATGGAGTAGTTTCTCCTGCTTTATTTATTTGTGTAGTAATTTTATATGATAGATATCATACTCGATTATTAAAATATTATAGAGGATTAACTCAAAATATGCCAGTATGGTCTATTATGTTCTTCTTATTTACATTAGGAAACATTGCTACACCATTATCTGCTAATTTTGTTGGAGAATTTATGACATTTGCTGGAGCTTACCAACAAAATCCAGTTTTAACTGTATTTGGTGCATTAGGTATGATTTTAAGTGCTGCATATGGTATTTGGTTATATAATAGAGCTGCTTTTGGAGCACAAAGTAGATATTTAGTTCCACAAGGTGATATTAATAGAAGAGAATTTATGACTTTATTACCATTATTAGTATTAATGTTTGTAATGGGAATCTATCCTAATATCTTCTTAGAGCCAATGCATTTAGCAGTATCTAATTTATTAATTTAATTTTAACAAGTCACATTAGTTCCCGGGGCCCTCGGCCCCGAGGGGATAAATTTCCCGGGGGCTTTGGCCCCCGGAGGGATTAGAGAATTTATTCTTTTGACGGGGTTTATTAATTTATTCCCTTATTATATAGGTTATATATAACACCTTATCAGATAATACTTGATGGGAACTCAGGTAGAATATCGCTTTATGCATTTATTACCTTTAACATGGAAATGCTTTTAAATTATAGATGTTAATGTGTGGAGTTCTAAGACAAATATACATATATATCTATCTTTAAAAAATAACAGAGTATACGTTAGCTTTGCCGAGCTAACTCAGGGTGATAACACGGCCTGGGCTTTTATTTTGTAATATATATTAAATATATATATAAATATAAGAAAGAATTAATATATTATAATTTTGTAAATAAAAAATTTTTATCTTTTCTCTGAATAATTTATTAATAAAATTATTTCAAAGGGAAGAATTAATATTTTTCCAATCTTTGGAGAAAGAATATTATATAAATAAAAGGGTAATCTGAATATAAAGTTTATTATAAATAAATATAATGAATTTATCGATGGTATTATTTTTAATTGGTATTTTAGGATTTATTTTAAATCGAAAAAATATTATTCTAATGCTAATTTCTATCGAAATTATGCTATTAGCTGTAACGCTATTGATTGTATTAAGTTCCTTTAGTTTTGATGATGTATTAGGTCAAACTTATGGTATTTATATTATTGCAATTGCAGGAGCAGAGTCAGCTATTGGATTAGGTATCTTAGTTGCATATTATAGATTAAGAGGTAGTATTGCTATTAAATCATAATGTATTTAGCTATTTTAACATTACCTTTATTATCTGCTACTGTAGCAGGATTTTTAGGAAGAAAAGTAGGTAAAACAGGTAGTCATTTAATTACTTGTAGTTCTTTAGTATTAACAACTTTCTTAGCTTTAGTAGCTTTCTATGAAGTAGGATTATGTCAATCACCAGTATCTATTAAATTAATGAGCTGGATTGATTCAGAATTCTTATTAGTATCATGGGGATTTATTTATGATAGTTTAACTGTTTCTATGTTATTACCTGTATTAATTGTTTCTGCTTTAGTTCATATTTATTCTACAAGTTATATGGGTGAAGATCCTCATAATCAAAGATTTTTCTCATATTTATCTATGTTCACATTCTTTATGTTAATGCTTGTAACTGGAGATAATTACTTAGTAATGTTTATTGGTTGGGAAGGAGTAGGTATTTCATCTTACCTATTAATTAATTTCTGGTTTACTAGATTACAAGCCAATAAAGCTGCAATTAAAGCTTTAGTAATGAACAGAGTAGGTGATTGGGGATTTAGTATTGGTTTATGGGCTATTTTCTGGACTTTTGGTAATTTAGATTTTACAACTGTATTTTCTTTAGCTCCGTATATTAATGAAGAATTAATTACTATTATTTCAATTTGTCTTTTAGTAGCCGCTATGGGTAAATCAGCTCAAATTGGTCTTCATACTTGGTTACCAGATGCAATGGAGGGTTGGTTTTGGGCTCTCCTTAAATTTCACTATATGCGGGAACATCTTAAAACTATTTGGTCCACTCAAGAACATATCTTGCTCGGAAAAATCCAAATGGTAAGACAATCCGCAGGAAACCAAACATCATTATTAAATGATGAAGTAGGTTCCTCAGAGACTACACGTGAAACATTACATATTATCCCCCGGGGCCGGGAAACCCTAGATACGTATCAAGGTTTCCCGGGCCCCGGGCTCGATTCAAATTCATTAAATTTTAACTCAGATTTTAAATATTGGTTTATTGGTTTTACTGAGGGTGATGGTTCATTTATTATTAATAAAAATGGCTATTTAGAGTTTAAAGTAACTCAATCTAGTATTGATGCACAAATTTTATTCTATATTAAAAAAGAATTAGGATTTGGTTCTGTATCAGTACAAGATAAAAAGAATAAAACTCATCACTTTCGAGTAAGAGACCAAAAAGGTATTTTAAAACTAATTCATATTTTCAATGGTAACTTATTAACAGAAAGAAAGAATAATCAATTTAAATTATGGTTGGAAGCCTTTAATAAGGCATACAATATGGATATTAAATTAATCCAAAATAGTAATTCTCCAACTTTAGATAATGCTTGGTTATCTGGTTTTTCTGATTCAGAAGGTTGTTTTACAATTAGTGTTGTTAAACGATCTGAGACATATAATCAAGTTCACGTACGATATATTTTATCACAAAAAGGTGAATTAGAACTTATGTCTAAGATTGCTGAAATGCTTAATGGTAAAGTATCACATCTGAAAAGTTATAATGGATATAATATGACTGTTAATTTATCTAAATTATCTAAAGTAATTAGTTATTTTAATAGATATTCTTTAAAAACTAAGAAGTATATTGATTACTTTAATTGGCTTAAAGCATATAAACTAGTTATTAATAAAGACCATTTCAATGAAGATGGTTTAAATAGAGTTAAAGATTTAATGAATAAAATCAACAAATAATATTAATGAAGATATAGTCCGAACAGTTATGAGAGTAACTGCGTATATTCTCTTACGAGAGAGTATCAACACATTTTTTTGCCAACACCAGTATCTGCTTTAATTCATGCTGCTACAATGGTAACAGCAGGAGTTTATTTACTTGTACGATCTTCTCCTATTTTAGAATTTGGATCTACTGCTTTAATTTTAATTACTTGGGTAGGTGCAATTACAGCATTCTTTGCTGCAACTACTGGTTTAGTACAAAATGATTTAAAACGAGTAATTGCTTATTCTACTTGTTCTCAATTAGGTCTTTTATTCTTAGTTGCAGGATTAAGTCAATATAATGTAGCATTATTTCATTTAGTAAATCATGCATGGTTTAAAGCTTTATTATTCTTATCAGCTGGTTCTGTTATTCATGCAATGAATGATGAGCAAGATTTAAGAAAATTTGGTGGTTTATCTAATTTATTACCATTTACATATTCTATGATGGTAATTGGATCTTTAAGTTTAATGGCTTTACCATTCTTAACAGGATTCTATTCTAAAGATTTAATTATTGAATTAGCTTATGGACATTATACTTTCTCAGGAAGTGTAGTATATTGGTTAGCTGCAGTAGCTGCTGTATTTACAGCTATGTATTCTATTAGATCTTTATACTTAACTTTCTTAGGATATCCAAATGGTCCAAAAATTAACTATCAAAATATTCATGAAGCACCTCTTATTATGGCAATTCCATTAGTAGTATTAGCAGTATTTAGTATTTTCTTTGGTTATGTAACTAAAGATTTATTTGTAGGTGTAGGAACTGATTTCTGGAATAATGCTTTATTTATTCATCCAAATCATTCAATTTTAGTAGATACTGAATTTGGAATTCCTTCTACTATGAAATTATTACCATTAATTGGTAGTTTATTAGGTACTACAGCTGTATTTGCTATTTATTGGATTTTTGATTATGTACCAAATCAATTTATTAGTTCTAATTTAGGTCGAGGTATTTATAGATTCTTTAATCAAAAATATTTCTTTGATAATATCTATAATAACTTTATCTTAAATAAATTATTAAATTTTGGTTATACAACTAATAAAATTCTAGATAGAGGAGCTATTGAATTAGTAGGACCTTATGGATTAGTGCATGTATTTAAAAATGCTTCAAATAAAATTACATCATTAGATTCTGGATTTATTCCTTCGTATGCAATGTATATTTTTAGTGGTTTAATCTTATTTATTACTCTAATTTTTTTTATTGGAGATCCAAGATTATTCTTACTTCTATTATGGGCAGTATTATTATTACCTAATTCTTCTTCTAAAAGAACTGAATATTAATTTATTAAATAATAATCTTAATAGGGATAACTCCTTTGAGGTAAACCCGGGAGCAGATTCTCTGATCCCGGGTCCAGGGACTCGGGATTAAATTTTAATATTAATAATTTATCTGGCTTGGGTCAGAGAGATATCTCTCTCGGGTTTAAAAATGTAATCTCAAGATCTTTGACTTGACGATTAAGTAAAATTTATAATCCCTCCGGACCCAACCCGGATTGATCAGGTCTTACTGGGACCAAGAGAATATATTAATATCCTTGATTTATTGGATAAAGATATTTCTCTTTATACATAAAGGTTATAAATATTTATATAATTTATATAAGTAACAATAAGATTTTAATTTCTAATTTTTTCAGGTATAAATCTGAGATTAATTTATATTAGAACGGTAAGTAAAAATTTAAACTTAGTTTCGAGTGAATGCTATCTAGGGACTTGACACATGCGAGTTGAATGTATCAAATTTATTTGATACATGGCGAACGGGTGAGTAATGAATAGGCAAGCTACCCATAGGATTGGAGGAATCCCAAATATTAAAAAGGAAATTATTTTCCGCCTATGGATGTACCTATTGAATAGATTAGGTAGTTGGTAAGGTAACGGCTTACCAAGCCAATGATCTATAGTTGGTCTGAGAGGATGATCAACCACAGTGGGAATGAGAAAGGCCCACACGAGCAAAGTATCGGCAGCAGTGCGGAATCTTGGTCAATGGCCGAAAGGCTGAACCAGTCACCTAGAAGGACGGATACATTAATTTGATAAAGTCCTAACGGAAAGGAAGATAATGACTGTACTTTCCTATTAATCCCGACCAATCTCGTGCCAGCAGTCGCGGTAATACGAGAGGGGTAAGCATTATTCATCATAAATGGGTCTAAAGGGTACGTAGGCTGTATCATAAGACTGAATGGTATCGAACTAAATGTATAAGAGCTTTTCAGTAACTATGAAACTAGAGTATAATGGAGGAAAAAGGAACTCCGAGAGTAGGGATGGAATCTGTTGATACTCGGAAGACCGCTTAAGGCGAAGGCTTTTTTCTAACTAAATACTGACGCTAAGGTACGAAAGTATGGGGAGCAAAACGGATTAGAGACCCGTGTAGTCCATACCGTAAACGATGAGTGCCTTAAATTGGTTATTTAATCAGTTTATAAATGTAGATTAAAGCACTCCACCTGGGGAGTACTGCCGCAAGGTTGAAACCCAAAAGTATAGAGGGTCTTGAAAACCAGCAGTGAAGCATGTTGTTTAATGTGATGATCCGCACAACATCTTACCACTCCTTGAATGTAACACAGGCGTTGCATGGCTGTCTTCAGTTCGTGTCGTGAGATGTAAGGTTAAGTCCGCATAACGAACAAAACCCTTGCAATTAGTTAATATCTAATTGAGCATCCAGTGATAAACTGGAATAATTAGGACTAAGACAAGCCCTCATGGCCCTTATGGAGTGGGCTACAGACGTGCAGCTAGGAGAAATACAAAAGGATTCAATAAGGTAACTTGGAGATAATCCATAAATTTTCTCTTTGTGGATTGAGCTCTGTAACTCGAGCTCATGAATTAGGAATTGCTAGTAATCGCGAATCAGCACGTTGCGGTGAAATGAAAGCTTCAAGATCTACTAACTGCCTGTCACGGGCTGGAAGTAAGTTACACCTGAAGTTATCTTAGGATTTCGAAGGGTAACGAGCAACTGGTCTGAAGTCATAACAAGGTAGCCGTTCGGGAACGAGTGGCTGAATGGTTAAATCCGGAGAGAATATAATCTCTTCTTATTTATATAGGTTATAAATTAATATTAAATTATAAGTAACCTCGACTTTTAGGAAAATAATTTCCTAATTCCTCCCCAAAGAGCTGAATACCAGTCCCACATAACGGGTTGGGTATTTTAAAATATAAAATTTTCTAGCCTCGGGATTATTTAATTTTATTATAAGTATGTAGATTAGGGGTTGTAACTTAATCGGTAAAGTTCCCGACTTTTAATCGGTATTATTAGGGTTCGAGTCCCTACGACCTCAAATATTATTTAATTATAATTTTATTTTGAGGTATAATTTTTTCAAAAGTTCCCGTCTTTTTTAGGCCTGGAACCAGGGGCGCAGAATGCTCTAGGTTCTTTGAACAAGTAGAATTAAGTTTTTATTAAAATAAACAAGTATACTTAGCAATGCTAAGTTAGATCCCGAGAGGCAGGGTTTTCCTGAATCCCGGGATTTATTTAAATTAAATAATATTCAAGTTAGATAATTTATATATATCTACTTGAATATTTTAATAAATTTCCCACCCATTATTTAATGGAGTAGGGTATTTTAAAGGGATAAATAACTATTTTAATAATTTATTATTAACATTTTATTTTTAATAAAATGAATGATAGGAATTATATATAATATGACAACAAAATTAATGAACAGATCAGTTCAAGCACATCCATTTCATTTAGTTGAAGCGTCACCTTGGCCAATTGCTGTATCATTTTCTCTTTTAGTTACAACTTTATCAGGAGTAATGACATTCCAAGGATTCTCTAATGGTTTATTTTTATTAACTCTTGGAGTAATTTCAACAATTGCTACTATGACATTATGGTTTAAAGATATTTCTCGAGAGGGAACTTTCCAAGGTCATCATACTTTTGCAGTACAAAAAGGATTAAGCTTAGGTTTTGTTCTATTTGTAATTTCTGAAGTATTCTTCTTTATTAGTATTTTCTGGGCATTCTTCCATTCATCTTTAGCTCCTACTGTAGAATTAGGTGCTCAATGGCCACCAGCAGGAATTGAAGCATTAAATCCATGGGAGGTTCCATTATTAAATACTGTAATTTTACTTTCTTCAGGTGCTACTGTAACTTATGCTCATCATAGCTTAATTCAAGGTAATAGAGCAGGAGTAATTTATGGATTAATTATTACTGTAGTTTTAGCTGCAGTATTTACTGGTTTCCAAGGATTTGAGTACTATAATGCTCCATTTACATTCAGTGATAGTGTTTACGGATCTACTTTCTATATGTCTACAGGATTCCATGGTATTCATGTAATTATTGGTACAATCTTCTTAACTGTAGGTTTATTTAGAGTTTTATCTTACCATTTAACTGATCACCATCATCTAGGATTTGAGCAAGCAATTTTATATTGGCATTTTGTAGATGTTGTTTGGTTATTCTTATTCATTAGTGTATACTGGTGGGGTGGATAATAAAATTATCCCGGCGGCCGGGCGGCTGCACCGCCAGACGCCTGACCCGGGATCAGGGAGGTCCCCCTCCCGGGCTATATTCTTTGGGATTATCCGAAGGTAGAAAATAATTAAAATAACAATCTCAGGGCGAAGCCCCTGGATCCCATCCGGAGCGAGCTCCGGGGGATCTTGTTAATTAAGGGATATTTTAATTATCCCTATATGTATAGGTCATAAATATACCTATAAGTAAGGTAACCTATATTTATAATATTAATAATTTTAATAATAAAATTATTAATTAACCTTAGGCCTCAATCTTAACTCAATCTTTAAGAAGATTGATTTTTATAAATTCTTGCCCCAAAAAGGGTAGATTTAGGCTCGGGGTCTTGGTCAACCTTTTAATCCTGGAGGAGTTTGCCCGAACAGGACATCCCCCAGAGGAAGGTTGTTTTAATTTGAAATTTATTTTTAAATTTTAATTGTTCTCTTATTCAAGTCCTTTTGGAACTTAGTTTTTTTATATATATAAATATATAGAAAACTATATAATTAAATATTATATATTATTTAGATTTAATTATAAAATTTTGGAGAATTTAAGGTACCGATATGATAAAAAAGCATTAATAAAAAATAAAAATGTCAACTTTAACTACTACTTTTTTAGTTAACAATCCATTAGAGCAATTTGAAATTAATGATTTTGTTTTCATTTTAGCTCCTATTTTTGGATTTACTAAATTATCTTTAACTAACATTGGTTTCTATATCATTTTAGTTGTAAGTATTGTAATTTCTATGAATGTTTTATCTGGAAATAATGGACATATTATTCCTTCTCGATGGACAATTCATTCTGAATCTTTATATGGATCTATTTTAAATATGGTTCGAGAGCAAGTTGGATCTGCTAATGAAATTTATGTTCCACTTATCTTTACTTTATTTAACTTTGTTTTATTTAGTAATTTAATTGGTTTAGTTCCTTACTCTTTCACTGCTACTTCTCATCTTGTATTAACTCTAAGTTTAGCTACAACTATTTGGTTAGGTGTAACTATTATTGGATTCCAAAAACATGGATTAAAATTCTTTGGATTCTTTATTCCAGCTGGTACTCCATTAGGTTTAGTTTTCTTATTAGTTGCAATTGAATTAATTTCTTATATTGCTCGAGCAGTAAGTTTAGGTGTTCGATTAGGTGCTAATATGATTGCAGGACATTCTCTATTAAAAATTATTTCTACATTTACTTGGAAAATGGTAGTAGCTGGACCTGTAATGTTACTAGTTAGTGTATTACCTCTATTATTCTTAACAGCTTTAGTTGGATTAGAATTAGGTATTGCTATTCTTCAAGCATATGTATTTACAATTTTAACTTGTTCTTATTTAAAAGATTCTATTGATCTACATTAATTTATAAATTCTCGGGTTATGCCTGGGAAATTTAATTTGTAAAACTTAGAATCTATAAGGATCAGGTTTTAATTTTTTTTAATCTTAGTCCCGGCCCAGACAGGCCTAAAGCCAGGGGTACTTTGTGCCCCGGGCCCTAAAAGGGCTTAATTTGAATATTATAGTTCCCGACCTGAAGATCTGAAATCAGAGACGTTCTGTGTCTGGATTTTATAATATATATAATATAAAAATTATTTTATCTAAGGAATATCGTTCATAAGAATTTATGTTAAATATGCTTAAATCATTAAATATTATTACTCCTGTATGGAATGATGCACCTGAGCCTTGGCAATTAGCTTTCCAAGATGGAGCATCACCTTCATTTGAAGGAATTGTAGAATTACATGATCAAATTATGTTTTATTTAGTAGTTATTTTAGTAGGAGTTACTTGGGTATTATGTTCAGTAATGGTTAATTTTAGCTCTAATAATAATAAAATTGTTTACAAATATCATAATCATGGTACATTAATTGAATTAATTTGGACTATTACTCCTGCTTTAGTATTAGTAGCTATCGCTTTCCCTAGCTTTAAATTATTATATTTAATGGATGAAGTTATTGATCCAGCTATGACTATTAAAGCATTAGGACATCAATGGTATTGGTCTTATGAGTATTCTGATTTTGTTAATGAGGATGGAGAATCAATTGAATTTGATTCTTATTTAGTTCCAACTGATGAATTAGAAGAAGGTCAATTACGATTATTAGAAGTAGATAATAGAGTAGTTGTACCAGTAGGAACTCATATTCGATTTATTGTAACAGGTGCAGATGTAATTCATTCATTTGCAGTTCCTTCTTTAGGATTAAAAATTGATGCAGTTCCAGGTAGATTAAACCAAACTTCTGTTTTAGTAGAACGAGAAGGAGTTTACTATGGACAATGTTCTGAAATTTGTGGTGTACATCACGGATTTATGCCTATCGCAGTAGAAGCTGTATCATTAGAAAAATACTTAGCTTGGTTAAACGAGCAAGAGTAATTTCTCTGTCCCGGGAAGCTAAGCTTCCGGACTGGTCCAGGGCGGCTATGCCGCCCGGGACTTTAATCTTTTCAACCCTTCTCTCTTTATAAAGGTTATATACTAATTATTTATAAATTAATATAAGTAATAATAAAAAAAAGGATTATAACAACTTCTAAGATGATTAGATGGCTGTTCTCAACTAATGCTAAAGATATCGGTACTTTATATATCATTTTCGCAATTTTCTCAGGAATGATTGGTACTGCTTTCTCTGTACTAATTCGATTAGAATTAGCTGGACCTGGTGTTCAATACTTACAAGGAGATCATCAATTATATAATGTAATTGTAACTGCTCATGCTTTTGTTATGATTTTCTTCTTAGTAATGCCAGCATTAATCGGTGGATTTGGTAAAAGTCAAAAAATCCCTATTTCTATGCTGTGTATTTTACAAAATGTTAAAAATAATTTTATGTTAAATTCTCAAGATATTACAAATTCTAAATTTTATTCTACAAATTCTAAATCTTCTAAATTAGATATTCAAGAAGATTTTAAATCTGGTCAATTAGGTTATTATTTAGCTGGATTAATTGAAGGTGATGGATCTATTATTGTACCAACTAAAGATAGAACTTTAAGTGGTAAAAAGACACATCCTGTTATTAGAATCGTATTTACATTACATGATTTACCTTTGGCTGAAAAATTACAACAAGTATTAGGTTGTGGATTTATTCAAAAACCTAAAAAAGGTAATTATTACTTATTTGAAATTCAAAATTATGATGGATTATTAACAGTAGTTAATTTAATTAATGGTAAATTTAGAACTCCTAAAATTGAAGCTCTTAATAGACTTATTAATTGGTTAAATACTCAAAAAAATAGTTCAATTGAATATTCAAAATTAGATACAAGTAATTTAAATAATAATAGTTGGTTTGCTGGATTTAGTGATGCAGATTCTTATTTTCAAGTAAGTTTAACTCATAATAAAGAATTAAATACTATTAAGAATATTAAATCTTATTACCGATTAGAAATTCAACAAAATTATCATGGAGAATTAGATCAATATAAAGATATTATGGAATTAATCTCTAAATTCTTACAAACTAAATTATCATCTAGACAAAGATTAATTAATAATAAAGAATATTTTAGTTATATGGTTATTACATCAAGTTTTTCAACTAATTTTTTAGTTGATGATTACTTTAAAAAATATCCTATGTATTCTTCAAAATATTTAGATTATTTAGAATGGTCTAAAGTATTACACTTAAGATTAAATAAACAACATTTAATTAACAAAGGTGCTTTAATGTGTCTTGATGCTAAAAATAATATGAATTCTAAACGAACTACATGAAATTGGGATCATTTAAATAATTTTCCAACAATTTAAATTAAATTTAACATTTGTAAAATATAAAAATTAGTCCCCCGGTCTCTGTCCGGATGAGACAATTTATCGGGCCTGAGGCCCCACAGGGCATAGAAATTAAAAGTTGCCGTCGTTATGAGTAATTATAACGATCATTACATTGCTATATGCTGGAAACCCCTAAAGACTTAAAAACCTAGTTCTTTAACTTCTTAAGAACAGGTGAAATTTTTAAGTATGTACAATGGGCAATCAGCAGGAAACCAACGAAATATAATATTAATTATATTTTTAGTAGGATCCTCAGAGACTACACGCGATGCCCCACTTAAGTTCTTCAATATTATTCAAAAGAACAATCTTGAGTATCATCTGCTCAAAGATATAGTGGGTGAAGATATAGTCCGGTCTTTAATGAAAGTTAAAGAGAAAACCGAACTGGTTTGTTCCATTAATGATTGGAGCTCCAGATATGGCTTTCCCACGATTAAATAATATTTCATTCTGGTTATTACCACCTTCTTTAATTTTACTAGTTGCTAGTGCTTTTGTAGAAAATGGTGCAGGTACTGGATGGACTGTTTATCCTCCTTTATCAGGAGTAGCTTCTCATTCAGGTGGATCAGTAGATTTAGCTATTTTTAGTCTTCATTTATCTGGTATCTCTTCTATGTTAGGAGCAATGAACTTTATTACTACTATTTTAAATATGAGAGCTCCTGGAATGTCTTTCCATAAAATGCCTCTATTTGTATGGGCAGTATTAATTACAGCAGTTCTATTACTTCTATCTTTACCTGTTTTAGCTGGAGGTATTACAATGTTATTAACAGATCGAAACTTTAATACTTCTTTCTATGAGCCAGCAGGAGGAGGTGATCCAATTCTATACCAACACTTATTCTGGTTCTTTGGACATCCTGAGGTTTATATTCTAATTATTCCTGGATTTGGTATTGTTAGTCATGTAGTATCAGTATTCAGTGGTAAACCAGTATTTGGTTACTTAGGTATGGTTTATGCTATGTTATCTATTGGTGTATTAGGATTCATTGTATGGTCTCATCATATGTATACTGTAGGATTAGATGTAGATACTCGAGCATACTTTACTGCAGCTACTATGATTATTGCAGTACCAACAGGTATTAAAATTTTCTCATGGTTAGCTACTTTATATGGTGGAAGTATTCGATTTACTACTCCTATGTTATTTGCATTAGGTTTCTTAGCTCTATTCACAATTGGAGGTTTAACTGGTGTAATGTTAGCTAATGCTTCAATGGATGTAGCTTTACATGATACTTATTACGTAGTAGCTCATTTCCATTATGTATTATCTATGGGAGCAGTATTTGCTTTATTCGCTGGATTCTATTTCTGGGTTGGTAAAATTACAGGTAGAACTTACAACGAATTATTAGGACAAATTCATTTCTGGAGTCTATTCATTGGTGTTAACTTAACATTCTTCCCACAACATATGTTAGGATTAGCAGGAATGCCTAGAAGAATCCCTGATTACCCAGATGCATACACTGGATGGAATGTTGTATCTAGTTTTGGTTCTATTATTTCTATCGTAGCTTCATTAGTATTCCTATACGCATTATATGATCTATTAGCTCGACAAGAATATAATTTAGCTAATAACTATTGGTATGTTCCTCAATTCTTCAGTAGCTCACGAGCTATTGGTGCAACTGAAACAGCTCCAACTTTAGAGTGGTCATTAACTAGTCCACCATCATTCCATACTGTAAATTCTTTACCAGTACAATCTTAATAAATAATATTTATTATATAATAACCCAAAAATCTATCGGTTAAGTCCGAGAGGATCACCTTCATTGAGGGTAGTTTTTAATATTAATTAAACTCTATGGGTTTGGAATTCTATTAAATTGGCTATGCCAAATAAGATCTACCTTTTCGTGGTGAATTCTATAAGTATCATTTAATAACCCGGTAATAAGTGGGTTAATCCAAGACCAAAACAATTTATTATAGGTCCCACCCCGGCTTTGCCGGTACTGGACCTAAGGGGGTAGTATTAATTTAAATGAGAAACTAAAAGATCATTATTCTTCCATTTTCTCGAAGTCAAGAGCTTCGGGTCTATGAAGAATTTAATTCATAAAGTTTATTTTTGAGCCCTCCGGGGAGTCTTTTCCCTGGTTTTGAATAAAGTCCAGGATACTTAATATCTAATTATTTAGATAAAGTAAAATTTTATAATATTACTTTAAATAAAGGTTATATATAAATATATTGGAACAAATTATTATAATTATATTATAATTTTTTCAATAGTCCAAGAGGGGAATTATCCTGACTCAGACCAGACACCACTCAGTGCCGGGTTAGTTTTTGTTTCAGAAATACTATAAGCAGGATATTCAGCTTGGTATATTTTTATAAAAGTAAGCTCTTGGATTTTTATTTTGATCATATAATGATTTAAATTAGTCTTTGAGGCCCAAGTAAATATATAGGCTTTGAAGAGATAAATTCTTGAAGTCTGAGGCTTCAAGTGAGTTAGTTCGATTTAATCGAATAAGTTGTTAAATGAGTAATGGTTTTATTCGGTGTGTTAACCATGATTTTAGCGATTGCCCTATTTTCCCTTCAAATCCCTGCGATTTATTTTAACCGAATTACAATTATTTTATTACTATTTTCTGCATTACTAGCTTATAATACAACTTATACAGATTTAGTAGGTTCAGGAGTAGGAGTATTCGGTGGATTATTCCAAGTAACAGCTATTACTCAAAGTATTGATGTATTTATTTATTTATTAGCTGCATTAGTACTATTATTAGGAGAAAATAGTACTTTAGTAAATAAAAATAAAGGATTATCTGTATTAGCAGAATATCCATTAATTGCTTTATTTTCTTTATTAGGAATGACTAGTTTAATTTCTAGTAGTGATTTAGTAACTATGTTTTTATCTATTGAATTACAAAGTTTTGCTGTTTATGTTTTAGCTACTATTTATAGAGAATCAGAATCTGCTACAGCAGCAGGATTAAAATATTTCTTATTAGGTAGTTTATCTTCTGCTTTAATTTTATTAGGTAGTAGTTTATTATATGGTTTCACAGGATTAACAAATTTTGAAGGACTATATATGTTATGTTCTACTATGACTAGTAATCATGCTATTGAAATTAGTGTTTTATTAATTGTAGTAGGTTTATTATTTAAAGTATCAGCAGCACCATTCCATAATTGGTCTCCTGATGTTTATGATGGAGTACCAACAGTTGTAACTACTTGGTTAACTGCTATGCCTAAAGTAGCATTTTTAGTATTTATTTTAGAATTCCAAGGGTTTACTCAATTAACTAATTGGTCTTCATGGACTAATTTATTATTAATTAGTTCTTTATTATCTTTAGTAATTGGTACTGTTGGAGGACTTGCTCAATATAGAATTAAACGATTATTAGCATTTAGTACGATTTCTCATGTAGGATTCTTATTATTAGCATTAGTAATTAATAGTGAAGAATCAATTGAATCATTCTTATTTTATTTAATTCAATACTCATTAACTAGTGTTAATGTATTCTTTATCTTAATCGCTTTTGGATATTTAGTACAAACTAAAGGATTATCAGTTTATTCACCTATCCAATATATTAATCAATTAAAAGGTCAATTTCAAGCAAATCCTTTACTTGGTTTAAGTTTAGCTATTTGTTTATTTTCTATGGCTGGAATTCCTCCATTAGTAGGATTCTTTGGTAAACAGATGGTTTTATATTCAGCAACTCATAGTGGTTATTTCTTCTTAGCATTAGTAGCTATTTTAGTAAGTGTAGTAAGTGCTGCTTATTATTTAAAAATTATTAAAGTAATTCATTTTGATCCTTTAAATACTACTGAAATTGTAGAAACTAATAAAGGAGAATTAACTACTTCAAGTAGTTTAGTAATTGCTACAATTACTCTTCTATTAATTTTCTTTGTTTTAAATCCAACTCCATTATTAAATAGTGTTCACCTACTCGCTTTAAATCTATTCTATTGGTAATGAATACATTAACATTTTTTATTTTATTCATTCCTGTATTAGTTTTAGTACTATTAGTTGTTAATACTTTATTAGCAGTTAATAAACCATATAGTGAGAAAGTATCTCCTTATGAATGTGGATTCACACCTCTAGGTGATGCTCGACAGAAATTTTCTGTTCAATTCTATTTAGTTGCAATTTTATTTATTGTATTCGATTTAGAAGTACTATTCTTATTCCCATTTGCTGTATCTTTATATGAAGTATCATTAATGGGATTCTGGGTAGTAATCTTATTCTTGGTTGTTTTAACTATCGGATTTGTATATGAATGGTCGAAAGGGGCTCTTAAATTTACAAAAGATCCTTCGACTTCTAAAATTAGTTTATAATTTATTTGGATTATTATTAATTTAATAATCCTTTATATATAGGTTATATATAAATATATAATTTTAGTAAGCTTTAATCTGTAAAAACAGATATATTTGTTTTTTTCCCCAAGGGGGTACCATAGGAACCCCGGAAGGAAAACTCCTCGGGCGGCAGAGCCGCCCGGGGGTCTTGAATATATTTAATACCTTTACAAATAGAGAAAGTCTCCGACTGTGCCGAAAATCTTTCTCAGGGTTAAACTTTCTTAAAAATCCTTCAGGCTTTGCCCAGATGAGACAACCCCAAGAAGTCATGACCTGGAGAACGTAGTGAAATATTAAAACCCGGGATTTATTTAAACCATTTAAAGTTAATGAAAACGTAAATATAATTATTTACTATTTTCAGCAGCTAAATCCATTAAAGTATTTTCAATAATTCCAATTGCAGGTACTAAGATTAAGAACCAAGCAAAATAGAAAGCTGTTGCTGCTTGTCCTAAAGAGATAAATGGCTCTTCTACATGTTGACCTCCACACCATAATAAAATAATAAAATCTACTACTAATAGCCAGAAAGCTAATTTCATTAATGGTCGGAAAGCTGAACCTCTAACTCTTGAAGTATCTAATACAGGCATAGCTAATAGAATTAATAAAGAACCAAACATAGCAATTACTCCTCCTAATTTATCAGGAATAGATCTTAAAATAGCATAGAATGGTAATAGATACCACTCAGGTACAATAGATGCTGGAGTTTGCATTGGATTTGCAGGAATATAATTATCAGGATGTCCTAATTTATTAGGAGCATAGAATAAGAATAATCCTAATACTAAGAAGAATAAGAAAATAGTTACTAAATCTTTAAATGTGTAATATGGATGCATATAAATCATATCTGCATTAGCTGTAATACCTAATGGATTAGTTGATCCATTTTCTTCTTTTGCAATTAAATGCATAACTGCTAAAGCAGCTAAGATGAATGGTAATAAATAATGAAGACTAAAGAATCGGTTTAAAGTTGCATTATCAACACTGAAACCACCCCAAATAAACTCTACTAAATCTTTACCAATCCAAGGGATTGCAGAAAGTAAATTAGTAATTACTGTTGCTCCCCATAAAGACATTTGTCCCCAAGGTAAAACGTACAATTTCCAAAATATAGACACCAAAATTAAATTGACATCTGGTCTATATTCCATGTACCTTATCAATTTATTAATCCTCGAGATTCGTTAATTCTCTTTCTAATAAATATCATTTAAGGCCTTGTGTAGGATATTATCCCCGGAAATCCGACTGTACATTAAGCACCATTTCAGGCACCCATTGGTGACCCAGTCTGTAGCGATGGTATACACCACCGACGGTCTTGAAAAAGATGTCTAATCTTTAACCGTTTTCACCAATATAGCCAAAGAGGCCGTTATCCTCTTCAATACCCCTGTCAGGGTATTTTATTCTACTGAATTATTTCTCTGTATAGATTGCATAATTCTCCGAATAAGACTATAACTAAATATATCATAAAGTGAATGATAATTAATTTATAATTATTCCCTAATTATCCAGTTTTACATACCATTGTTTTTTAAATAGTTTATTAGTATTAATTGCTTTATTAATAGTTTTACGATCACATCCAAAATGTTTTGCCATAAATGTGATACCTGGAAATTTCATATAAATTGTTCCATCTTGATTATAAACTGTTACTGGTTTTAATGAAGAATATTTAAATTTATTTTTAAGTTCTTCTGATCTATTAAGAGCATGTTGTCTTAATTGAGCTTTAACAGAATCTGATAAAGATTTACCTTTGTTTAAAAGACCTACTTGTTCTTTTCTTTCATCTGAATAAATATCTCTCATTTTCTGTTTAATTTCTTCAGAATGTGTATAACCTAATGAATTTCCAGCTTCTAATAAAATATTATAACTTGGTAAATAAGTTTTAATCCAATAAGTTTCTAAAGCCATTAATTCAGGATTATTCTTTTTAGTTACTTCTTTATGAAAGTATTCTAAAATTACAAAAGCAAAAGATTCAATTCCATATTTATTTAAATCAATTGCAATATTTTTGTTTCCTAATCCTTTTAGAAGATGTTTATAAAATCTGCTATAAAATCTATTTGATACAGCACTTCCAATATAAAAATCATTAGTAGTTAAATTAAAAATACCATAAATACCAGATTTCTTTCTAGTTTCAGATCTTAAATTTTCTTTAACTTCTTTTTTATTAAGTTCTTCAAAAACCATAATTGGTTTAATCTTATTATTATCTAAAACTGATTTAAGTTTAGGGGAGATAATTAAATTACTTGTCATTACCAAACACTCTAAGTCGTTATTTAGCCATTTTAGGCATGTTTCTTCAATACCTAAGAATGCTGTTGCCATCATTAAAATTAAAATAATAACACCAATACACCATGCTAAAGCTCTAGGAGCTTTATATACTCCATAATATAATCCTCTACCTACATGTAAATATACAAATAAAAAGAAAAATGATGCAGTATTAGCATGTAAATATCTAATCATCCATCCATAATTTACATCTCTCATAATATGCTCTACACTAATAAAAGCTAAATCAATATTAGGTGTATAATGCATAGCTAAAGTTACTCCTGTTACAATTTGAATAACAAGACATAAAGCTAATAAAGATCCAAAATTCCACATATTATTTAAATTAGATGGTTGAGGTGTATCAATAACAAAATTATTAGCGATACTTAAAAGCGAATGACTTTTTAGTAATTTCATTAAAATAAAAATATTAGACTGGTTAGAGAAAGAAAAAAATATAAACTCTATTTACCGACAATTCCATTCAAATTTTAATAATTAAAATTTGAGATTATTAAATATAAAATATTTAATAAATTCCAGGAGGTAGGGTTTCCCTGAATCACAGAATTTATTAAATATTTATTCCTAATTCCAGATTAAAACCTAAAATTAGTGTTTCTTGTATTAAAAGATTAGACAAAGTCTATTATTTATAATTTATTATCTTACTTATATTTTATAGTAATATTTTATTTATTACCTATATAAAATATTAATTTGCAAGTGGCGAGACTCGAACTCGCAATAGTCTACTTGGAAGGTAGGGGCATTAACCAATTATGCTACACTTGCTTTCTTTTATTAAAATTTAACAAATAATTATAATCCCATCTTTCAAAAGATTAAATTATAGTCTTAGGTTTTATATTTTCTTGATAAATTAAATCAAGGTGATTCAGAATATTTTTTATTAAAGAATTCCTGATTTATTTTTAATTTGGTTTTAAGTCCGAAATATTTATATACAACATTGTTATATATAAATATATTATAATATATTATTTTTAATAAATTAATATAAATTTATGAATAGAGTGGGACTTGAACCCACAAGGATTGTTACATCCATAGTTTAGCAAACTACTTCCTTACCGATTCGGTCATCTATTCTACTGGTATTGATATATATCAATTATAATAATTTATACTTATTTACTATATAAACCAGTTTAAATTTTAAACCCCGGCCGGTTTAACCGGACTGGGTTTCAGGGCTTATAATAAATTATTTCAGCCTGGAAACCTTGATTAAAGGAAAAATTTTAACATATATTTTCCAAAGTTCCTCGATTATGTCCGAGAAATTACCCCTCCGGGAGGATAGATATTATTTCTTTGAATGATCATAAAGAAATATATTAAAAAATATAATTCCCAGGTTTTTGTTTCTAAATCTGGAATTTTGGAAGGCTTTGCTTTTTCCCCCGAGAATATTTGGATTTATTTCTAATTAATTAGGGAATAGTAGATTCGAACTACTGACCTTTAATGTGTAAGATTAACACTCTACCGCTGAGTTAATTCCCTAAATCCTTCAAATAATACTTGAAGGTATTTATATTATTATATATAGAAATATAATAACATAATTATTATAATGTTACTTATATATATTAATATATTTTGTCTTAAAAAAAATATATTAAGAATATGGGGTGAAAACCCGGAATCGAACCGGGGACCGTTAGTACCACAAACTAACGCTCTACCTATTGAGCTATTTTCACCATTTATTTTTAAATCCTGGGGCGAAGCTTCTAAGTTCAGATATTCAAGAAGGCCCAAAAGGGCTAGCTTCTCTATCTTCATAAGTCAAAGCTCGTTCGGGTATTAAATAAACGTTTCAGAGGAGTTGAACCTCTACCAACAAGAGCCGAAATCCTGTGCTCTACCAATTAAGCTAGAAACGCTTTATTTCTGAGAGTAAGTATTATAATTTTATAAATTCGAGGCAGGTGGGACTTGAACCCATATCTTCTTACGTGACAAGTAAGGACTTTACCAATTAAGCTACTGCCCCTTATTAAATTTACCCAAGGTTTTTACCCATGAGAACAGAAAATTTACCTTCTCAGGATTTTATAAGAGCCCAAATTACTATATAATTTTAGTCTATACGAATAAGCTCAGTGAGCTAAAATAAAAATAAAATAGCTCATCAGTCCCTTCTGGATGGGTCAGATCTAGGGGCTTATTTTTTCGGTCGAGATTTGAATAACATTTATCTACGTAAAGATCGGTAGATTTATCCTACTGGGTTTCTTATATAAATAAATTATACTCAAATGAAAATTTAACTCATAAGAGTAGGAAGGTTTGTTTTCTTGAGTTTATTACTCGAAGAGGTTGTAAACCAAACCCATAACACGAGATAAGTTTCTTATAAAATAATTTTTATAAGAAAGTATAAGGAGTATAGTTAAGTCGGTTATAATAGGGATCTCCAAAATCTTGGTCGTGGGTTCGAATCCTACTACTCCTGAGATAAAAAATAATAATAAAATATTTTAATTTTAAAAGTAAATATATATTTTTTTCAAATAGAATAACTTAGACCTTTTTTGAAGGTATTTATTATTAATAATAGTCTGGTAACTCAATGGTAGAGTGGTATGTTGATAACGTATAAGTTAGAGGTTCGAATCCTCTTCAGACTAATTAAAAAATATTTTAACTTAGGCTAAGTGCCAGTAAACGCCGGACTGAAAACCTAAAAATTAGGATCCGGAAATAATTATTTTATAAATATATAGGTATATGGCTGACTGGTAAAGCATTTTACTTGAAATAAAACATATGTGGGTTCGATTCCTACTATACCTATTATAATAAGTTTTGGTAGCTTAAATGGTAGAGCGTACGACTGAAAATCGTAGTGAGGAAGTTCAATTCTTCCCCAAGACAATTATTTATATACATAATTACCTATATATAATATAATAAATTATATAAATCCTAAAACCTTCAGGCGGGAAGATATATTTTTGAAAATAACTTCTTCTATTCTATTGGCCGCATAGCGGCCTAAGGATCAGTTCTTCGGGTCAAAGGCCCGGGTACCTAAAGGAAATAATATTGGGCTATACTAGAGGACTTAGGATACTGAGATATTTATAATAAAAAGACCAACAAGTGAATCGAACACTTATCTGGAAGATTTGCAATCTATCGCATTACCAATTATGCTAGTTGGTCATATTTATCAATATTAAGAATAAGCCCTAAAGGATCCTATATTTTAATATATTAATTATAATTAATACTTTACTTATATAAGAGATATTGTAATATAAAAATAATAATTAACTTTATAAGTAATAAATAAATCCCAAGAGGCATGGTTTTGCCTCAGGATTTTTTTTTTAATTTTGAATATATAAAGGGGAAATTTCTGATCGGTCAGTAAGCGAGCTGTAAACTCGTGAGCCTAAGTGCTCCTTGGGGGTTCGAATCCCTCTTTCCTCAAAATTTATTGCGGATTTATGTAATGGTAGCATGTTAGACTCATGATCTAAAAGTGGTAGTTCAAATCTATCATCCGCACAAATATATATTTAAATTAAAATTTTAATTACCCTTCTGGACTATATTTTAAAGCCGCTTAAAAATATTCAACTCGAGGAAAGGTCTTAGGAATTATAATAGTTAACTTATTAAGGAAAGTCTGGGGTTTAAATTTTAACCTGAGTTCCCCGGGGTTCCTATGCGATCCCTCGGGGGAAAAAATCTTTTATTAAAGACTTGGTTAGATATTAATCATAATAAAAATATTTGGTGTGAACCAAGGCAATTTTAAGAAATAAACTATTCCCGCAAAAGATTGTTTCTATCATACAAGCTTTCTTGGGTATTAAATTATATTTAATATAGTAGAGTAATATAACCTATGAAAACCATATATATTTATATAAATATAAAGATATATTAACTATATAACAAAATCCAGCTTATATAATTCTAAGACCCTCTTGAGTGAAGACTTTATCCCTCCTTAAAGGAAGGGTAAAATTTTTAATTATTTAAAAGAAACAATAATATCAAAAAGACCCAGGAGGCAGAGCCTCCCTGAATCCGAGGTCCAAAAGTGGAGCCCCGGGATTCTTTACTTTTTTAAAGAATTAATAATCAAAACCATTTTTATCGGTACTCGATAATTTTTAATTCCAGTATCCATAAAAAATAGTATTTTACTATATATTGCCGGGATAATTTAATGGTAAAATGTTTATCTCATACATAAAACTTGGAAGTTCAAATCTCCCTCCCGGTATTTATTTATATAACTTAAAGATAAGCTCCGGATTCTGAGCTTCTAATTTTTGAAGTTCTTCGGGCCTGGGTTAGATATAAATAATTTTATTCCGTCGCTTAACGGCTACTCTGTTAATTCTGGCCCAAATCAGAGGGTACCTCCCCCGGGCTTAATATATTTATTCTACTTTCCCAGGCATCATTACCCAAATTAATTATTTCCAGGGATGTTTGTATTTCAGGATAAATAGAATAATGCTTACTTGGAGAAATTGGTAAACTCTCCGAATTTAAACTTCGGTGCCGAAAGGCTTGTGGGTTCGAGTCCCACAGTAAGTATAAACCCGAGAGGCAGAGCCTCCCTGAATTCCGGAATTCAGGGGCGAAGCCCCGGGATTATTAATAAATCTTCTCTTCCAGGACTAAAGATTTAATTCCTACACCCTGCGGGGCCTTCGGCCCTCGGGGTTGTCCTATCCGGGTAGAGCCCGGGGGACTAAATTATATATATTAATTAGACCCCATGGTCAAATGGTTAAGACATCATAACTTCACTATGGGATTATCGGTTCGATTCCGATTGGGGTTATTATATAAAGTATATATTATATATTTTATATAAGTAATGACATTAATAATTTATTCCCAATCTATTATATAGATTAATTTACAGATGTTTGACTTAACCAACTTTTGGTTGGAATAAAAATAACTATGGTAGCAGCAGCTAAAATTTTAGGAGCAGGATTAGCAACTATTGGTCTAGCAGGAGCTGGAGTTGGAGTTGGATTAGTATTCGCAGCTTTAATTAACTCTACTTCTCGAAACCCAGCATTACGACCTCAATTATTCTCTTACACAATTCTTGGGTTCGCATTAACTGAGGCAATTGGATTATTCGCGCTTATGATGGCATTCCTATTACTATACGCAGCATAATTGCGTTAGTGTCTCACTTTGTTGAGACTAGACTAGAGTCAATTCGACTTAAGTCTTAAAATACAATATTTAATTGTATAATATATACGTATCTGTACCGCTTAATTTAATTTATTAGATTAAGCAAGATACGTACTTCATTATAGCCAACCATGATAAATATCATGTTTCATTATAGCCAACTACAATAAATAATATCCCGGAGCCGTTGGCCCGGGTATTAGTTTTAATAACTATATGATGATACAAATTTAAATTACTAATATTATGAAAACAATTTTAATTATTAAATTACTAATTACTTTATCTATTATTGATTATTTAAGTAATCATTCAAATATTAAATATAATAAATTAGATATTAAATTAATTAAACGTCTAATTAAAAATCCACTAAAAATTTTATTTCCTACATATAAAATTAGTGAATTATTATATTTAGTAGAATTAATTTTATCAGAATCTACAGAAAGTAATTTTAATTTATTAAATAATAAATTACCAACTCAAAATTCATTAGATTATGTTAATAAGATTTCTTTAAATTTTAAAATTAAAGAAAATGAATTAAATAAATTAATTTCTTCAAATAATTTAGAAAAATCTGATAAATTTATTTTAGAATGTTTAAAAAGATTTAATAATAACAATATGGATAATACTGATTTCCCTATTTCTATCTATTTTGATAGTATCTTAGATAGACCACTAATCTTAAACCAACTTAAAAATAAATCGGGAATTTATTGTTGGTATTGTAAACCCACAGGTAATATGTATGTAGGATCTGCTGTGAATTTAAGAACTCGAACAAATGATTATTATCAAGAGTCTTATATTAAAGATAGAGAACATTTACCTATTATTAGGGCTATGGAAAAATATGGAAGAAACAATTTCTCTTTAATTATTTTAGAATATACTAATAAAATCAATTTAATTCGAAGTGAACAATATTGGATTGATTTTATTACTCCTAGCTATAATATTCTTACAATCGCAGGAAATTGGTCAAATCATCAACATTCTGAAGATTCTAAATTAAAAATTTCTAAATCTAGAATTGGTAAATTTCATACTGAAGAAGTTAAGAAGTTAATGAGTTCAACTAGACAAAAAGAAAATAATCCTTTTTATAATAAAACTCATACTCAAGAAACTAAAGATTTAATGAAAGCTTATCAATCTTCAAGAAATAATGATCCTAATCCAGGATTTTTAATTGATCTATATTCATCTGAAAATAATTTATTAATGAGTTTTAAATCTATCCGAGAAATTACTAAATTCTTTAAAGCAGATACAAGAACTATTAAAAGATATTTAGAATCAAATGAATTATTTAGAGGTGAATATTTTATTAAATATGTAAATAATTAATTATATAAATTTTTTTGAATTACAATATAGCTTCCGAATAAATTAGACACATATAGTATTGCTCGAGGTGATTTAGGATAATGTACTTCAGTTAGACAGAAGACAATTATCCTATTTATATAGGTAATATAAATTCTTATAAGTAGAGATAAATTTATCTCTATAACCCCACTATTAAGATTTACTTTATAAATTTACAAATGTTAAAAAACTCTAATATTAATTATTATTATTTTAAATTAATAATTACAAATCCTTGAAAATTACATTTCTTACTTTATTTATTAGTTTGGTTTTTATTTCAAATTATTTATTTAAATAATTCAACAGTTTATTGTATGAATCAAGAAGAATATTTTTATTTAAATAAATATAATCAAATTGATGATTATTATAAACCTTTTAAATATGCATATAAAGTATTAAATAAAGAAATGTATTTACCCTCAGAAAATTTAATTGTTTATACACATAATCAATTATATCAATCTTTTTATAATGAGAATATGGAATGGTTTAATACTTATTATCCAAAACTTAATTCTTATGTTCTTAAAACTGATTCACAATTTAAAGAATGTATTAATCAATATACTAATAATTTAAATGAATGGATTAATAATATTTTTTTACCTGATTTAAAAAATGTTTCTGAATTATTAAATAGTGATAATATTTATTTAAATTATTATCCTAATAATTCAGTAAACTATTCATTAAAAACATATTATTTTAATTTTGCTTATGATTATAATGATATTAATTCTAATTCTGTCAATAAATTTATTACAGCTTGTAATGGTGTTGATGACTTTATTAATCATTTAAATTATTTATTATCTGATAAATTACAATTTAATGTATATAAACCTAAAGATTTATCATTAACAAATGATTATTTTTATTATGTATTAAATATTAAATTTAAATAAACTATTTGCTTTAATGATGGCATTCCTATTACTATACGCAGCGTAATTTGCGTATATTAATAAAATCCTCTTTTTAATATTTCATATGTTAAAAATGAGTCCTCAGGCCGCTGCGCGGCCGACGGACTAGGACTCCATTTTTGGACCCTAGGATTCAGGGAGACTTTGTTTCCCAGAATCTTTACCCATAATTGTTCTTTTGAATAAATTATTGGGATTAATAATTTAAAATAAGATTCCCGCGCCGAAGGCGCTGAAATCCAACCCGGCCCCGCCGGGTGGGATTTTAAGGTATTTTCCTTGGATCCAAGTTATCTTGGATCTTATATATAGGTTATAATATATCATATCATCAATAGTTATTGATGATTTATAGAACAAATTTTTTAAAGAATTGATAAACCCGGAAGGCAGGACCTCTCTTAATCCCGAGTTTCAGGGGCTTCGTCCCGGAACTATTAATATTTTTATTATAGGTTATAATATATATACGATTGGCAGGACTTGAACCTGCAAGGTATTACTACCAGCTGAACCTAAATCAACCATGTTTGCCAATTTCATCACAATCGTTTAAAATGTTACTTATATTATATAAGTAAAGTTTAATAATAATTATATATTCATGCTTACCTAGTTCAAAGGTAGAACAGGGTACTTCTAATACTCAAATCCAGGATCGAAACCTGGGGTAAGTAAAATTTAAATAAATCCCGAAGTTATATTTTGTCCCTTTAAAGGGACAAAATATATTATAATATATATAATATAGCCCGTAAGGTTATTAATAATTAAATATAATGACCTGGAGGATATTTTTAAAAATATTTAATTAAATAATTTCAGGTTGGTAAGATTTGAACTTACAATATTTTACACCCAAAGTAAATGCCTTACCAGATTAGGCTACAACCTGATTATAAAAATTTTTAAAATATTCTCTATACCTTAAAATAATTAAACTTGAAGATATTAGTATTAAATGTCTCTGATCTGGAATAATTAGCCCTCCGGGCCCACCCGAATAAGTCAGATTCTACCTATAGCCGGAGTCAAAACAAAATTTTTGACCCAAATTAAATGGCAAATGGTGTAGCTATCTGACATCGGATTAAATATATTGGAGTTACCGAGACTCGAACTCGGACTACTCGTATGCAAAACGAGCCCTCTACCATTTAAGGAATAACCCCGATTAAGTTGTTACTTATAAATATTTATTTTAATAATTTTATACAAACAAGTTGTATAAAATTAGTATCGTAACGCAGCCCTGAGGTCATTTATATTCTGCTGAACAGTCTTTAGGTTTATCTTTTAAAGAAATTCAAGTTTTAGTTTGAATATTCTGAGTTTTAACTGAGAAAGTTTAAATTTAGATCTCTCGGAGCTTGCCCCGGATGGATTCCAGGGTTTGACTCTTGAGAGTAAATATTTATTAAAGGTAAGAGAAATTTTTATGCTGTTATAGTTCAATGGTAGAACGGTAAACTGTTAATTTATGAATAGAGGTTCGATTCCTCTTAACGGCTATACATTATATAATATTATATTATATATTAATACATCATTTATTAAATAACCTTATTCTTAAAGAATTAGGTTAAAGACCAGTGGTTAAATTCAATAAGACCTTGGGATTTAACTTTTAGAATCTCGCTCGACGAAGTAGGATTGGATTTTAGGGCTTTGGCTCGGAATCTTTTTGGGTTATATATATATGTAATATATTTAATCAAAATTAATATTGATTATTTATTAATCCTAATAAATAGGAATTTTATTATCTACATGAACGCAATTTTATTAGATTTATTAGCTTTTGGTTCTGTATTATCAGGAATTTTAGTTATTACATCAAGAAATCCAATTATTTCTGTATTATTTTTAATTGCTGTTTTTGTTAATGTTGCTTGTTATTTAATTTTATTAGGTATTAATTTTATTGGTCTTACATATTTAATTATTTATGTAGGAGCTATTGCTATTCTATTCCTTTTTGTAGTAATGATGCTTAATATTAAATTAGTAGAATTACAAGATTCAGCAGAAAATTATTCTAATCCATATCCATTAGCTTTTGTATTAGGTACTTTATTTATTAGTGGTTTAGGTTTAACTAATCCTAATGTTTCAAAAATTGATTTACCTTCAATCTTTGATTCTATTAATTTATTCTCATTTAAATCTGACAAATTAGAAACATTATTTGTTAGTCATTCTAATTGGGATAATGTATCTGTATCATTAGATCAAATTAATAGTGTAGGTCAAGTTTTATATACTTCTCATGTATTATTCCTAGTAATTGCAAGTATGATTTTATTACTAGCTATGGTAGGACCTATTGTATTATGTTTAAAACCAACAAAACGAATTAGTTAATTAAAATAATTTGGATTTTATTGAATTAAAACAAAAATATTGTATTTATTGCATATTAATTGTTTTATTATATGTCTATACTTGTAAAAAATAAACTTTCGAGATTATATTAAATAAGTTAGATAAATAAAAATTTATAATTTAAAATAACTTTTACTATAAACAGTATTATAATAAAAATTTTAAACAAATCTCAAAAGAATCATTCCAAAGAGAATAGAAGTAAAATATTTGATACAATACCCAGCCAAGACTTATTTGGTTGGTCAGAGAGGCCCTGTCCTCCTGAGGTTTGAGTTTTAGTTATAAAGTTCCTTAGACCTTTGGTCCTAAGATTTAGCTTGGTTATACTGAGCATATTCTTACCCCACCAGGTACTACCTGGTAGGTCAGATCCGAGGCTTGTTCCTCGGGGCGATATATGAACTTTGCTTTAATAGCAATATGACGATATAAAATATAATTTAATTATTATATTAATATTAATAATATTTACTCATGTTATTATCACTTATTGAGGTACTTATTGTAATTGTACCATTATTATTATCAGTAGCTTTTATGACTATTGCAGAACGAAAAGCTATGGGATCTATGCAAAGACGATTAGGTCCTAATAGAGTAGGATATTATGGTTTACTACAACCATTTGCAGATGCATTAAAATTATTTGTTAAAGAATCTGTACTTCCTGCTCATTCTAATAAAGCTTTATTCTTATTAGCTCCTATTATTACATTAATTGTTAGTCTTTTATCATGGGGAGTAATGCCTTTTGGTTCAGGATTAGCATTAACTGATTTAAGTCTTGGATTATTATATTTACTAGCTATTTCTTCTTTAGGAGTATATGGTACTTTATTTGCAGGATGGTCAGCTAATTCTAAATGGGCATTTTTAGGAGGATTAAGAAGTACAGCTCAAATGGTTTCTTATGAAGTAATTATGGGATTAATTCTATTAACTGTTATTTTATTAGCAGGTTCATTTAATTTTACTAATATTGTAAATAGTCAATTAAGTGTATGGTATATTATTCCATTATTACCTATTTCTTTAATGTTTTTAATTGCTATTGTAGCAGAAACTAATAGAGCACCTTTCGATTTACCTGAAGCAGAATCTGAATTAGTAGCAGGTTTCTTTACAGAACATTCTTCTGTTCCATTTGTATTCTTCTTCTTAGGTGAATATGCTTCTATTATTTTAATGTCTTCATTATATGCTGTTCTATTCTTAGGAGGTTATTTAGTACCTTTCTTTGGTGAAGTTAATATTGGATTATTATCTTTATCTGGTTTAAGTTTAGGATTAAAAACTAGTTTCCTTCTATTTATGTTTATCTGGATTCGGGCATCATTTCCAAGATTAAGATATGATCAACTTATGTCTTTATGTTGGACAGGACTATTACCAGTAGCTTTAGGATTTATTATCTTAGTGCCTTGTGTATTAGTTGCTTTCGAGATTTACTAATTTTTAAATATTTAAGGTTAAATATTAATATTTAACCTCTATATCTAAAGGTTGTAAGGAATTTATAATTTTATAAGAAGGGAAATTATAAATTTCCTTATTCCCCTAATTAAAAAGTATGAAATTAAAAATTATTTATTATGACAAACAAAAATTTATTAATTAATGTTTCTATTAAGATGCAAGTGACTTATAATGATTTATCTTTAAATTCAGTTAAAGATTTAATTAAATTAGAAACTAAAAATCGTCAAGGAATTTATTTATTTAAAAATGAAATTTCTAATAATTCACAAGATATCTATATTGGTAGTTCTACTAATATTAGTAATAGATTTGATCAACATATTAAAAATCTATATTCAAATATTTATCTTCAAAATGCTATGAATAAATATGGAAAGAATAATTTTTCTTTTAGTGTTCTTGAGTGGTATGAATATAATAATGAATTATCTAAAGAAGATAATGGATTATTATTAATTTTACTTGAACAAAAATATTTTGATTTACTTAAACCTAACTATAATATTAATCCTACTGCAGGAAAATCTAGATTAGGTGCTAAACATTCTGATAAATCTAAAGAATTAATTAGATTAGCTAATTTAGGTGAGAATAATCCTATGTGGAATAAGACTCATTCAGATGAATATAAAGAAACTTTAAGACAAAAAATGTCAGGAGTTAACAATTACATGTATGGAAAATCGGTAACAGAACTTGTAAAACAAGCTATTAGAGAAGCATCATGTAAACCTGTATATTTATATGATTTTAAGACTAAAGAATTAATTAGTATGTTTTCTAGTCAAAAAGAATTTATGAAAGAATATAAAGTATCACCTAAAACAGTAATTAAATATTTAGAATCAGGAGAAATTTGAAGAAATAAATATATTATTACATCAAATGTATTAAATTAAAGAGAAGATCAGAGCGTCTTTCCCTAGTTCCTCCCCAGGGGGAAGGAACTGATCCCCTGGAGGAACAAGTACCCAGGGAACTAGATTACGATATGATCAATTAATGTCATTATGTTGGACTGGTTTATTACCTGTAGCATTAGGATTCATCATTCTAGTACCTTGTGTATTAGTTGCATTTGAAATCTATTAATTTTATTTTTTATATTCAAAGTAGTTATATAGCCCGGAAGGAAATATATCTGATCCGGGCCAGGTGTTTGGCGGTGCTATCGCCCGGCGCTGGGTTATAAATTATATAATTACCCCATAAATAAAGGTTATATAAATATTTATAAAAATATATCCCGGCTCTAGAAAGTCTGAATAAATAAAGATCTTCCGAGGCTTGTCCCCGGATGGGATCCAGGAGCTTACTCTTGGAAATATAAATATTTTTTATAAGAAAGTATAATTTATTTAAATTTTTTTTACTTTAATAAGTAAAATAAATCCCGGGAAGTAGGGCTTCCCTGAATTCCTAGGTCCAAGGGCGTAGCCTCGGGATTTTACTAATAAGTTGGCTTAGCATAATTGGTAATGCACTCGATTTGTAATCGAGGTAATAGTAGTTCAAGTCTACTAGCCAGCAATAATAACATAATTTTGTTAATTATAAAACCTAGTTCCCCCGGGGGAGGAACTCACCCGAGGGGGACGAGCCCCCTGCGGGCTAGAAAAGAATATTAAAAATATTCTTTTTTAGACTAAGACTCCGGGCCGAAGGCCCGGGTCCTAGTTCCTCCGGGGGAGGAACTCCCCCGGAGGGGACGAGCCCCTCCGGGCTTCTCCCGCCGGTCCCAAGGGACCTAGGGGAAGATTTTTATATTTAAATATAAAAAACTAGAAAACAAGACTTCCCAAAATTCTGAGTTTCAAGAACGAAACAAATTATATTTAAGCCTGGGAATTTAGAGTCTAGGTTATATATCTGATTGGATTCTAATCCAAATAAAAAAAATAATATGTTAAGTCGGATTCTAATCCGAATATTTAAAAAGAAATATATTTCTTTTTATTGGGCTGTTGACTAATTGGTAAGTCATCGACTTTTGATGTCGACCTATGGGAGTTCGAGCCTTCCCAGCCCAGTTATATATATTTATATATAAATTCATAGCCCGGGAGGAAATATATCTGATTCGGGCCAGGTATCTAGCGGTGCTACTACCCGGCGTAATATTAATATAATAATTTAATTATATACTCGATTGGGTATATTTATTAGATCCTGGGATTTATTATATGAATATTATTTCATATACTATAATAATAATACAAATAAATTAAATAAATAAGTATAATTTATAATATCATA